CCGGAAGGAGTATACGACAAAGTTCTACTAATCTGGATGTAACTCAAAAATACAAGCATTTGTGGGTTCAATGCGAAAATTGTTATGGATTAAATTATAAGAAATTTTTTAAATCAAAAATGAATCTTTGTGAACAATGTGGATATCATTTGAAAATGAGTAGTTCTGATAGAATCGAACTTTCGATCGATCGGGGTACTTGGGAGCCTATGGATGAAGACATGGTTTCTCTGGATCCCATTCAATTTCATTCGGAGGAGGAGCCTTATAAAAATCGTATCGATTCTTATCAAAGAAAGACAGGATTAACCGAGGCTGTTCAAACAGGCATAGGGCAATTAAACGGTATTTCCGTAGCAATAGGGGTTATGGATTTTCAGTTTATGGGGGGTAGTATGGGATCCGTAGTCGGGGAGAAAATTACCCGTTTGATTGAATATGCTACTAAAGAATTTCTACCTCTTATTATAGTGTGTGCTTCCGGAGGGGCACGTATGCAAGAAGGAAGTTTGAGCTTGATGCAAATGGCTAAAATATCTTCTGCTTTATATGATTATCAATCAAATAAAAAGTTATTCTATGTACCAATCCTTACATCTCCTACTACTGGTGGGGTGACAGCCAGTTTTGGTATGTTGGGGGATATCATTATTGCCGAACCCAATGCCTACATTGCCTTTGCGGGTAAAAGAGTAATTGAACAAACATTGAATAAAACAGTACCCGAAGGTTCACAAGCGTCTGAGTATTTATTCCAGAAGGGTTTATTCGATCTAATCGTACCACGTAATCCTTTAAAAGGCGTTCTGAGTGAGTTATTTCAACTCCACACTTTCTTTCCTTTGAATCAAAATTAGAACATTAAGTCCATTATTTTGAGCAAACAAGTAATTCGTTTATCGGAATACAAGTGAAATTGAGACGAATGGGTTTTCTTTGTTGACATAAGATCTAATTGTATAACGAATCAAAAGTCACATAAAATCGGAAATTTGACCCTTTTTCTATATTCCTGATTATTGATCAAGAAGTCTCTATTAACAAGATAAAAGATGAAATTCTTTTTTTCGTGAAATTAGGCAAATAAAAAAATCTTCTTCTCGTCATATATAATTAAACTAAAATCTAGAAAATATAGTATAGAATTTTTTATCTTTCTATAGCGTACGATAATCCTATTTTGACTAAGAATCCCTGCTGGATGGGATTCTAACAAACCCTTGAATCAATATAAATAGAATAATCAATATAAATAGAATCTAATTCATTAAAAAAAACTTTTTGCTTAGTGAATGAAATTCGAAGACAAGAGCAAAAAATGAAGAAAATAATATCTCATCCATATCCTCTCAAATTTTTCATGTAGAAAGATGAAAAACTACATTATATACTCACTTAGACTTAGATAGTAGATACTTATATTATTTTTAATTAATAATTAATTCTTAATAGATATAGATATTAATAAAAATTTTAAGTAGTAATAATTCCAATTTAGAATTATCAAATTATAATCAAATCAAATTATTATAATATAAATACTATATTATATTATTATATTTTTATTCTATTATATATATAAGTAAGATATAAGTATAATAAATAATAAATAAATTAAATATATATAAGATATAAGTAAGATCTTTATATATATTATATAATAAGATAAGATATCTTTATATTATAAATAATATATATTATAAATAATAAATATAAAATCTAAATAATAATAACAGGTACAAATAGTAAATCGAGGTACCCATTCTATGACAACTCTTAATTTTCCCTCTGTTTTGGTCCCTTTAGTAGGCCTAGTATTTCCGGCAATCGCAATGGCTTCTTTATTTCTTCATGTTCAAAAAAACAAGATTGTTTAGAGCCGAGGGCGCAAAATATTATCTTTTTTTTTTTCAAAACTGACGCTTGTATCATAACACAGATATCCATTTAGCTAAATATGGTATAAGAGGCTTCCGTCGAAATCTCCCCAAAATGCTATTAGCTAGTTTCAAATAGACCCGAATCGCCGAATAGCTGAACTGTAAAGTTGGTCTATCTATATACATGTGGCTATCTTTAGTGAGTCATACGAAGGGTGTGTTATTAGTTTAGATCTAACCAATTTAATGAATTACTCCTAAAGGTTCACATCAAACTAGTGCTAGTTGATGCGAGTTACTTCGGAAATAAACGGCAAATTCATTTGGGGTATTCTCTCAATTCCAAAAAAAGCAACCGGATCAAGTATGAGTTGTCGATCAGAACATATATGGATAGAACCTATAACGGGGGCTCGAAAAACAAGTAATTTCTGCTGGGCTGTTATCCTTTTTTTAGGTTCATTAGGATTCTTGTTGGTTGGAACCTCGAGTTATCTTGGTAGAAATTTGATATCTTTATTTCCGTCTCAGCAAATAGTTTTTTTTCCACAAGGGATTGTGATGTCTTTCTATGGGATCGCGGGTCTTTTTATTAGCTCCTATTTGTGGTGCACAATTTCGTGGAATGTAGGTAGTGGTTATGATCGATTTGATAGAAAAGACGGAATAGTGTGTATCTTTCGTTGGGGATTCCCTGGAAAAAATCGTCGGGTCTTCCTCCGATTTCTTATAAAAGATATTCAGTCCGTCAGAATAGAAGTTAAAGAGGGTATTTATGCTCGTCGTGTCCTTTATATGGATATCAGAGGCCAGGGAGCCATTCCATTGACTCGTACTGATGAGAATTTTACTCCACGGGAAATGGAACAAAAAGCTGCTGAATTGGCTTATTTCTTGCGTGTACCTATTGAAGTATTTTAAGAAATCAGCTGAGAAATTAATGCTTTCTCGCGGGAGGGCAAAAAAGCAAGAATCCTCTTTTTCTATAACATAACTTAATTGGGGTTTCTTCAGAACATTCATTCGAGTCAAAGCAGACATATATGGAACAAGTATAAAAAACCTTTTTGGGGGATCTTTTATATGTATCGAAATATACACATACACAACTCAATTATATATTAAATAAAAAAATAAGAAAAAAAGAGAATCTCATAATCAACCATTTCGAAATAAGGAAATTCCCCCTTTTTAGTTGTTGGAATTGAAACTTTAGATTCAGATAGATCATATCTTGTAATTTTTTTGAAGCTTCTTTTTAGACTTTTTGTGCTCCTTAATGACGAAAAATTTGGATCTCTTATAATGTAGCCAATTTATTTATGTCGTTTTTTGTCACTCATTTTTCACAATATTTTTCAGAAAATTACCTCAATTATTCTATCGATGACTACTCATAGTCAGTTAAATTTTTTCGAAATATTAGAGGTTTTTTTATATAATGATAGAAAAGGAGAATGATAGAAAAGGAGTTCTTTTGTCTCAAAATCTGAATACTATTCATATTCATTATTTAAAGTGGTTTTTCCGGGCGTTCATCGAAAAGAGATATATGCTTCGAATTTAACTGATTGAGATATAGGGAAACAATTTTTATTATATTATTTATTCATATATATTCATTCGAATTTTTCATCTTTTTCCGTATTTTTTTCTAGATTCAAGGCCTAACCACGAAATCACAAATAAAAAAGAGTGAATAGATTCATAGGTTTGATAACTTGTAATAGAACTGATGCGTGAGAGAAATATTAGATTACATAGAGTCGACGAATGAGATGGGTTCATTAACAATTCACAGATGAAAAAATGGCAAAAAAGAAAGCATTCACTCCTCTTTTATATCTTGCATCTATAGTATTTTTGCCCTGGTGGATTTCTCTCTCCTTTCAAAAAAGTCTGGAATCATGGGTTACTAATTGGTGGAACACTAGGCAATCCGAAACTTTTTTGAATGATCTTGAAGAAAAGAGTATTCTAGAAAAATTCATAGAATTAGAGGAACTCCTCTTCTTAGAGGAAATGATCAAGGAATACTCGGAGACACATCTACAAAACCTTCGTATAGGAATTCACAAAGAAACAATCCAATTAATCAAGATACACAACGAGGGTCGTATTCATACGATTTTGCACTTCTCGACAAATATAATATGTTTCATTATTCTAAGTGGTTATTCTATTTTGGGTAATAAAGAACTCGTTATTCTTAATTCTTGGGCTCAAGAATTCCTATATAACTTAAGTGACACAATAAAAGCTTTTTCTCTTCTTTTATTAACTGATTTATGTATCGGATTTCATTCGCCCCATGGTTGGGAACTGATGATTGGCTTTGTCTACAAGGATTTTGGATTTGTTCATAATGATCAAATTATATCTGGCCTTGTTTCCACTTTTCCAGTCATTCTAGATACAATTTTAAAATATTGGATTTTCCGTTATTTAAATCGCGTATCTCCGTCACTTGTAGTGATTTATCATTCAATGAATGACTGAAAAATTATCTACCTAATCCAATTATAATGTTTCTTACTTTGCAGTTGTACATAAGCAAAGCATTGAAAATCGCTTTCTATTTCTACCCATCCCGGAGATTCATCCTATATTCCTATATATATTAATCGAGTCAAAACAAATTATTCCAGTAAATAACAGAATCGTGGATAGGAAACTCCATTAGTGACCTACCCAAATTTATTGTATAAATATATTTTCGGGATCAATGGTTGGACCATGCAAACTAGAAATACTTTTTCTTGGATAAAGGAACAAATTACTCGATCTATTTCCATATCGCTCATGATATATATCATCACTCGTACATCCATTTCAAATGCATATCCCATTTTTGCACAGCAGGGTTATGAAAATCCACGAGAAGCGACTGGACGTATTGTATGCGCCAATTGCCATTTAGCTAATAAACCGGTGGATATTGAGGTTCCGCAAGCGGTACTTCCCGATACTGTATTTGAAGCAGTTGTTCGAATTCCTTATGATATGCAAGTGAAACAAGTTCTTGCTAATGGTAAAAAAGGAGCCCTGAATGTGGGGGCTGTTCTTATTTTACCAGAGGGTTTTGAATTAGCCCCTCCCGATCGTATTTCCCCCGAGATA